TTTTTTTTATTCAGAAGTAATTCGCGGGATTATGCACTCTTTCCTAGTTATAGTGCCACTGGGTGAATCCAGCCTATTCTTGAAATGAACAACTCACACACACTCCCTTTCCAAAAAAGATCAATACACCGAAAACTACACTTAGATTTATTGGATTTGTTGCTAAAATATCGGTATTAAACCCGAAACTCCCGGCGGATGGCCAGTGACCCAAGTAAACGAAAGAATCGGTTAAATTTTTCATATAATCTCCTCTTCTAGCTAAACTATAAAAACAAGAACTCTGTCCTTTTTTTTATTCTTTTTATTTTCAATAAAAAGAAATTTTAATTTAATAATTTAATTTACCTATTTGGATATTTGTAAACAGAATCAAAAACCTATTCTATTTACAAATGTATTTTCCAAAATTTTTAATTTTCAATAATAATAATGAGACTTAATTACAATTAAGCTAGAATTTGAGACCAAGTTTTATGTCAAGTTCAAAAAACCTAAACCTCCTTTTTTCGCAACACTCCTTAAAAAAAAAGTTTCTATTAAACTAAAAGAATAAGGGGAAGGAAGAAAGCGAATCGATGTGCTAATTCCCCATCCTCAAATTAGTCCTTCCCAAGGATTGTTGTCTCAATGAATAATTGTAGGAGTTAAATCTTGATAGAATTTTAAAAACTACGAAAAAAATCCAGAATTTTGTGATTTATAGGATTAAACAAAAGGATTCGCAAATAAAAGCGCTAATGCTACAACCAGGCCATAAATTGTTAAAGCTTCCATAAAAGCCAAACTAAGCAATAAAGTACCTCGTATTTTTCCTTCTGCCTCAGGTTGTCTCGCGATACCTTCGACAGCTTGACCCGCAGCTGTACCTTGACCAACTCCAGGTCCAATAGAAGCAAGCCCAACAGCCAACCCAGCAGCAATAACCGAAGCAGCAGAAACCAGTGGATTCATGATAAGTTCCTCATACCAAAATAAAGAAATAGTTAATGATACAATCATCCAATGACTTAGGACGTAATTCTAATTAAGTAATCGCTAAGATTCATCCAGCCAAAATAACCAAAAACTTGAATTCAAATAATATAATAAAATTTTTGAATCGTAAGAATTACTTTGCTAGTAGTTCCTATCCCCGGGATTTTAAAAAATTCATAATATATATATACGACTTTTTTATGCCATTTCTTTTTTGTGAACCATTCTTTGAATTCTTCGTTCTTTTTTTTATCATTTTTTCAGCCAATTCACAGATAAAAAGGAATAACTTCTAATCGAATCCCTATCTAAATCGAAATTCACAAAAGTAGTAGGGCAGATTCAGATTATATAGATCTTTAACTCATATATACCTAGTCAATATCAAATATCACATATACAAGTGTTTCTTACATAACGTAAACCAATTATAGAATAGTTGGGCTAACCTAAAAAAGCATATTTGAAAAAAAAAAATCGTTAATGATGACCTTCCATAGATTCACCTATATAAGCCGCAGCTAAAGTGGCAAAAATGAGAGCTTGAATCCCGCTTGTAAATAATCCAAGGAACATGACAGGTATAGGAACCACTAAAGGTACTAAAGAAACAAGAACAACAACGACTAATTCATCGGCTAATATATTTCCGAAAAGTCGAAAACTAAGTGATAGGGGTTTTGTAAAATCTTCTAAGATGTTAATGGGTAAAAGAATTGGAGTTGGTTGAATGTATTTACTGAAATACCCTAATCCTTTTTTGCTAAGACCCGCATAAAAGTAGGCTACTGATGTGAGTAAAGCTAAAGCAACCGTCGTATTTATATCATTCGTTGGTGCTGCTAACTCCCCTTGAGGTAACTGGATAATTTTCCACGGTAAAAGGGCTCCTGACCAGTTAGAAACAAAAATAAATAAAAAAAGGGTTCCAATAAAGGGAACCCATGGACCATATTCTTCTCCAATCTGGGTTTTACTCACGTCTCGAATGAATTCAAGGACAAATTCAAAGAAATTTTGGCCGTCAGTTGGAATGGTTTGTGGATTGCGAATCGCTAGAACTGCGGAACCTAATAAGATAGCAATTACAACCCAAGAAGTAATAAGGACTTGGGCATGGACCTGGAAACCCCCTATTTGCCAATAGAAATGTTGGCCTACTTCTACACCAGATATCTCATATAACCCTTCTTTTATTAGTGTGTTGATGGAACATGATAAAACATTCATATTGCCCTCTGACAGAAATAAGAACTTTAAATTATTTTGATTCAAGATCCCCCCCTTTTTTTTTACTTATTTACTTTAATTTTATATTTTAGTTTTGGCTACCAACTAAACTCATCACACAATATCCCCAGTTTTTTTATCTCTTTTTCTTTTGTACAATTCAGGAGTAGTAACCGATTTTTTAAATCGAAATACAGGGAGCCCCTCCCTCAAAAAAAAATTGATTTATTTATCTTATTATTAATCAAGAATTTTGTATATAGCTAGAACGACCCTCACAAATTGCGAATAC